TATTCAAAATCCTCTGTTTTCGATTATCTAATAAATCACTTAATGAAAGTAGATTATTTTTCCATTCATTTCAAAACGTTCATGATCCCTTCCCGAACCAGACTTGAATCTTTCAATTCATTTGGCTCTCACGCTCAATTACTTCAAATTTTTATGTTTATGGTAAATTTCCATATCTTTTTTGAATGTAATGAACCTATCCTCTCTTCTCTGTTACTATTCAAAAAGAAATATAAACGGATCACTAATCAAGACCAGAGTATTCGGAGGACTCTTCTGACCAAACAAAAAAAAATAAGTATAAGTAATTGTCAGCAAAGTTGTTTTTTTTTCTTCAAATCCAAAAATTTTTGTTACTTTATATGTAGGTCATCGACTCAGCGTTTGACATTTATTTACTATAGAATAGTAAAAGAATAGTAAAAGAATAGTAAAAGAATAGTAAAGAATTTTTATAAAAATAAAAAATGAACATAACAATAAATAAAGGATTCAAAGCATTTTATCGACATGAGTGTTCTATATCGAAAAATTTCTAACTACTCGTTTTTTTAATTGAAAACTGTCTCGATATTAACATAGTGGTAGAAAGAATACCATGCTGCGCCTGGACTTCAAACGGTTTAGCTTTAACCATGTTAATGGCCCCACATTATTGGTTGATAGAAAATCAAAGTATATTTACCAACAAATTGCGAAATGCTATGGTTCTTACATATGATTTCTTTATTTATTCAGAAGTAATTCGCGAAACCATGCACCTTTAGTTAGAAAGAAAAAAAGAGGTACAGCTGGTTGAATCCAACCTATTCTTGAAATAAACAACCCGCACACACTCCCTTTCCAAAAAAGATCAATACACCAATCACTACACTGAGATTTATTAGATTTGTTGCTAAAATATCGGTATTAAACCCGAAACTCCCGGCGGATGGCCAGTGACCCAAGAAAACGAAAGAATCGGTTCCATTTTTCATATGATCTCCTCTTGTATTTCTTATATTATAGATAAACTCAAAAAATCGTTGTATTACTTCACCCCTTTGCTACTTCTTCCAAATTAATTTTGTTCAGTTGAGATTCCCAATAAGAATAATACTTATTGAAATAGAATTAGTTGGAATAAAATTAGGTACTAGGTTTCGTGTGAATTGCAAAATACCTCCTTTGTTGCAACACTTTTCCTTTGGACTAAGAAAGGGAAGGAAGAAAGCGAGTGGGTAACACTAATTCCTCATCCTCAAATCAGTCCTTCCCGTGGTTTATTTTCTCAACGAAAACGAATAAGTAATTGTGTAGGGGCGATATTTTGATAGAATGTGAAAAAGCAACTTGCAAGTCCAAGACCATAAAAGAAATACGTATTTCTCATATTTCTTTTCTCGGATTAAACAAAAGGATTCGCAAATAAAAGCGCTAATGCTACAACCAATCCATAAATTGTTAAAGCTTCCATAAAAGCTAAACTAAGCAATAAAGTACCTCGTATTTTTCCCTCTGCCTCGGGCTGTCTCGCAATACCTTCTACAGCTTGGCCCGCAGCAGTACCTTGACCAACTCCCGGTCCAATAGAAGCAAGCCCTACAGCCAATCCAGCAGCAATAACGGAAGCGGCAGAAATCAGTGGATTCATGATAAGTTCCTCACACACAAAAAAAGAAATGGTTAATGATACAATCAACCAATGAATTATGACTTAATTATTCCATTGCTAATATTCATCCAGTCGAAATAACTAAAAATTCCGAATTGAAATAGAAAATAAATCATAATATTATTGAATCATTAGATCATTAGAAAGACTTCATCTTTTTTAGTTCCTATTTGTAGAGTCTTTCTCAATCAATACAACTTGAGTTTTTCATTTCCTTTTTCTAATCATTCTTCGATCTTTTTCTTTATTTTATCTGTTTATTGATTCAATTCACATTCAAAAACGAAATGGTTCGGTTGGCATTCCTATCTAAATTTAGCTAGGGCAAATTAAATATTCGTTCATATATAACTTGTCAATATCTAATATCAAATATACATATGTTTCTTGCATAACGTAAACCGCCTATTTTATCTTAAATTCAATCGGATTTTCTAATCATTCTTCGTAACATCTAACCTACAATATCTACAATAGTTAACTTATAGCCATTAGATCCCACATACCTGGTGCAAACCCCCTCTACTAACCAACTCCTTTTTCTTTTATTTGAAACTTCACTTTTCGAATATCTTTTTTTCTATTATCGTAAACTGTATTTGTATATTTAGAGAATATAAATAGATTATCTTGATAGAATAGAAAGAGTATCTTGAGCCACACATATATTGCCTTGATCTAAGCTAAAAATGGACTCTTCCTATGACTAATCAATGATGACCCTCCATGGATTCGCCTATATAAGCTGCAGCTAAGGTTGCAAAAATAAGAGCCTGAATACCACTTGTAAATAATCCAAGGAACATGACAGGTATAGGAACCACTAAGGGTACTAAAGAAACAAGAACAACAACTACTAATTCATCCGCTAATATATTTCCGAAAAGTCGAAAACTAAGTGATAGAGGTTTTGTGAAATCTTCTAAGATGTTAATGGGTAAAAGAATTGGAGTTGGTTGAATGTATTTACCAAAATAACCTAATCCTTTTTTTGTAAGACCCGCATAGAAATAGGCTACTGACGTGAGTAAAGCTAAAGCAACAGTAGTATTTATATCATTCGTGGGTGCGGCTAACTCCCCATGGGGTAACTGTATGATTTTCCAAGGTAAAAGAGCCCCTGACCAATTAGAAACAAAAATAAATAGAAACATAGTCCCAATAAAGGGAACCCAAGGGCGATATTCTTCTCCAATTTGAGTTTTGCTCACATCTCGAATGAACTCAAGGACATATTCAAAGAAATTCTGACCGCCAGTCGGAATGGTTTGTGGATTCCGAACAACTATAGCAGCTGAACCTAATAAGATAGCAATTACAACCCAAGAAGTAATAAGTACCTGGCCATGGATTTGGAAACCCCCTATTTGCCAATAGAAATGTTGACCTACTTCCACACCGGATATATCGTATAAACCCTTTAGTGTATTGATTGAATATGATAGAACATTCATATTGTCCTCTAATAGAAATTTTAAAAGAAATTAATTATTTTGATTCAATCATCTCTTTCTCGACTTGTCTACTTGAATTTAAATTTCATTTTCTATTTAGTAAACGGATTAATCACATAATATCCCCAATTTCTATATTTTGAGATTAAGGAATAGTAACCGATTCAATTATAGAATTTATAATTATAGAATTTATATAGTAACCGATTCAATTATAGAATTTATGAAGTCAATTTTTGATTTTATTATGAATCACAGATTTCTTATATAGCTAGAACGACCCTCACAAATAGCAAATACTAATTTTGTAAGAATTAATCGGATTGAAGCTATAGCGTCATCGTTCGCCGGAATCGAAATATCCGCAAGATCTGGGTCACAATTTGTATCGATTAAACAAATCGTTGGAATTCCCAAAGTAATACATTCTCGAAGGGCCATATATTCTTCTTGTTGGTCAACGATGATTACAATATCAGGCAACCCTGTCATATATTTAATCCCACCCAGATATGTTTGCAAGTGAGATAATTGTCTCTTCAACATGGCTGCATCTCTCTTCGGAAGACGAGCGAGTCTCCCCGCCTTTTGTTCCATTCTCAAGTCCCTGAATTTATGAAGTCTCGTTTCTGTAGTGGACCAATTCGTTAACATACCCCCAAGCCACTTTTTATTAACATAATGGCATCGAGCCCTTATTGCAGCCCATGCTACTAAATCCGCTGCTTTATTTTTTGTACCAACAATTAAAAATTGTTTTCCTCTACTTGCTGCATAAAAAACTAAATCACAAGCCTCTGATAAAAAACGAGCAGTTCTGGTAAGATTTATAATATGAATACCTTTGCATTTGGCAGAGATATAAGGTGCCATTCTAGGATTCCATTTCCGAGTACCGTGACCAAAATGAACTCCCGCCTCCATCATCTCTTCCAAATTGATGTTCCAATATCTTCTTCTCATTTCTCCCCACACTTTCTCTTTCTTTTTTAAGAAAGAGATGAGGTATCCTGAAATAAATAATTGTTCCAATGGAACCTTCTTTTCGAACGCGGATTGGCCATTGATACACAATCCAAACCATTAATTCCTTTCTATTCGTTATTGTTATTATTTGAATTTCTTTATTTTATTACATTACTAAATTAAATAACCATAACAAATACAGAGAAGATAAAAAGGATGAATCTTTTCTATTTTTTATTAAATCCGAGAAATCATTGTTGTTTTGATCTATCATGTAAATTCTTTGAAATACAAGAATCAAATAATTCTCTGTGGTAAAACAAAATATCTCTCATTTCTCCCTCGAATAGATTCTTTTTTTTTGTTTTCAAGGGAATGTTCTTATGTTGACTTGAACGATGTACAAATCCTTTGAATCCCGTACCAACAGGTATCATCCCTCCCAAAACAACGTTTTCTTTTAGTCCTTTCAACCAATCGATACGGCCCCGGAGAGCAGCTTTTGCTAAAACGCGAGCAGTTTCTTGAAAACTTGCTTCGGATATAAAACTTTGAGTATTCAGAGATGCTCTCGTTATTCCCAATAAGATAGCTCGGTAACAGATCGCTTCTTCCAAAGCCCGCCCAGTTCGTTCCGCTCGGAACAATCCAACTAGTTCTCCGGGCAAAAAAACATTAGACATTCCGTCTTCTGAAATCAAGACTTTTGATGTTATTTGACGTACAATAATTTCTATATGCCTATTATGGATCTGCACCCCTTGGGACCTATAAACCTTTTGGATCTTATTAACCAAAGAAATACGACTTTGCGCTATAGTTAGCTCAGCTCCAATCAAGAATCCCCAAGGAATTCCAAGAATTCTTGTTAGAAGTTCGTTCCAACCATCAACCCTCTTTTCTAAATTCATCGATATTGAATCAATCGAGCGAACTTCTAAAACTTGTTCCACTTTTGGAAGACCTTGCGTTATATCACCAGATCTCGATTTTTCATATATAAATGTAACTAATGTATCCCCTTCATAAATGATTTCCCCATAATGACCATGAACTGTTGCACCTGGGGTAGCCAAATAAGGCTTAGCCGATCTTATTACTACAGAGTCAAATTGAACAATTAGAACTTGACCCGATTTTAAGTGTGGTCCATTTTTTGCTATACATAAATTTTCACAAAGAAATTGTCCAAGACGAATTTTTGTGGATGTCTCTTCAAAAAAATTGTAATGAAGAAAATACCAATTTAATTTGAATGGATTCAAAATGATGTTACTGAATGCATCGGGATTATAAATCCTCCCATTTTCATCCATTAAATAATATTTAAATTTAAGTACTTGAAAGGTTTGTTTTAAATTGTCAAGTTGTAAATAATTAGTTACCAAGATCTGATTATGAGTTAGATTATGAGTTATTAAATGGTAAAATAAAAAAACATTCGCAATTTGAAGGGCTGTTCCTAAGGGACCCAATGAATTTCTAATTGGAATTAGGCGATCTTTTTTAATTGATTCTTTGTGATATTTTACACTATTGAATGTAAATGGACCCATTCGAAAACAATTGGATGATGACAAAATTATAAAGGATTGACATTCCTTATTTATACCCAACAATGTACGAACAGTTCCTTGATTTTGGTTAAATGATTGAAGTTTTGTCTTTGAATAAATGGAATAAAATGGATTCATATTGGTATGATCTAATCCATCATCAGAAAAAAATAAGGAATCATTTCTTTTACCGATATACGAAATAGTGGATTTCACTAAATCGATCCTTAAGAAATCTCGAATCATACCATTTATTCTTACTTCAACAAAGGAAGCGCGGGCCTCTTCGATAGAAGAACTTTTTTTGTCTTGGGTCCAATTCAATATTAAACAAGTACGAACTAATTGAATACTTGTGTCAGAAATTCCCCGAGTGGCTTTGCCATTTCCATAAAGGATATAATTGACAACTCGAAGTTGCACATTATCCTTTTCCTGCAGCAGATCCTGAGGGAAAAGTGTTGCTAAATTTATACCGTCCGTTATTTTATATGTGACTACGGGTCGAACCAAAACAAAATACTTTTTCTTGATAGGAGTGACCCGTTGGACATAGATCCATTTTTTCAAATTTTGAGATTCCTTGGAATTTGTACTTCCTGGTGGTATCAAAATGCCACTGTGTCGTGATATCTTATCTGTCTCCCCAGGAAAATGGATATCTCCAGAAAAAATTTGAAGTTCAATCTTTTTTTTTTTCCTCTCCACTCGGACCACTCCGCTTACTCGACTTCTTGTATTTAAAGCAATTTGCGTATCTACTCCAATGATACTATTGTTCCGTACCATTATGGAAGAAGATCCGGGTAAGATATGCACTTCCTCGGGAATGAAAAAAAACCGATCTACTTTCATTTGGTATTTTGGTCGAAATTCTTTGACTCCTCGATACTCAATCAAATCCTCTTTTTTAACGATTGAATGCATCTCTATAGTCCCGTATTTAGTAATTCCCGAACTCTTTCTTCGGTATCGTGGATCATCGAAATAAGCAAAAATACAATTTTTACGGAAAATACCATTTATGGGTACTTCAATCGAGATAGGAGAAACGGGGATTAATTCTTTTTCTTGTTCTTCACTCGATTGAAATGGAATGATGAATCTATTGCTTCGCCTCTTTGCCAATAAATCAAAATTTTTTGCAGGATATATGAGATTACAATGACCCATTCGATTCATTTCTGAATAATCCGGAATCCTATCCTCTTTTTTACTAGAAGGATCCAATAATTTATCTTTTACTTGATCATTAGTTACTGAGGAGTTAGAAATATATCTTTGTTCGAACGAAAAAGAATGGGCGTTCGTTTGATCTTGATCCTTGTGGAGAGAAAAGGGAACTACACTGGATCTGTACGACCTTCCTGATAATATCCATAAACGACTTGTTTTTGGTAAGAAATGAACATTGCCATATGTAAATTCGGGCGCATGGTATACATCAGTACTCCAGTGCATTTCTCCTTCTGAGTCAGAATAAATATGTTTTCGAACCCTTTCCTTAAAATTCAAGGTGGATGCCCCCGCGCGAATTTCAGCAATCACTTGTTCGGATTCAATATATTGATTATTTTGAACTAAAAGAAAACTTTTTGGCGGAATATTCACATTATGTAGAATATCTTCACTCTCAATAGTGACATACAAGTCTATATAACATAGAAAGGCAGGATGTCCATGACGTGTACGTGTCGGATAAACCAAATCCTCATTGAATTTGATTTTTCCATTAGAAGGGGCTCGTACATGTTCTGCAGTACCCCCTGTGAATACTCCACCAGTATGAAAAGTTCTTAATGTTAGTTGAGTACCAGGTTCCCCAATGGATTGTCCTGCAATAATACCTACAGCTTCTCCCAATTCGACC